ATACTTTGTAATCCAGTAATTACCATTCGTTCCATTAATTGCAATTAAACTCGGCCCAATCTTTTACTAAAAGGATTGAGCCGAATACAATACAAAGATACTAAATTGTATAGATTATATATATATATTATATTGAATTTCATTATTTTAATTTTTTATTAATAACTAAACGTCTATAATAAATCCTATTTTTTTCTATCCCAGAGTTTCGTTTCGGATCATGGATCAATCTAAATATCATAACTTTTGTTACCCATCCTGTATATAGCCCTTTTTCGTTTCGTGTTGGAATAGAAACTGATTAAGCAGACGAGATTTTATGAAAAAAGTTCTTCCAATTCATAAGAGAGAACAACTATTTTGTTTTTCGATGGGGATTTTACACAACAGGGGAGATACTAATACTCAATTATGAATATAATGAATCAATTTTGTTGTTTTCATATTTTTTGATTTCCTATATAATAATATAATTTTTTTTTAGATATAATAAATAAATAGAATTTCTATTTCAAATTCAAAATTAGAACATAATAATAATAATTCAATATAATAATGAATTAATTAAATTTAATTCTATATATTTAAAATAAATTTAAAAATTTGTTTGTTTTCTCGATTGTATTCTTTTTTCAACACTAATATTGATATTGACAAGAGTGTATCAAACAAATATAATCCGATCGTGAATTAATGAATTGATTTACTAATTTTATTTATTATTATTAATTAATTAATTAATATATTATTATTTTAGAAAATTTCTTATATTTGATCTGTTCATTTCGACGCTCAGAATCGATTCGCCTTCACGATTTTTTATTTTTTTTTTATTTCGATTGGATATACACATTTTTTAAAATTTCATTAGGGTTGCTAACTCAATGGTAGAGTACTCGGCTTTTAAGTGCGACTCCATTTTTTACACATTTCTATGAACTAATTGGTTCATCCATACCATCGGTAGGGTTTGTAAGACCACGACTGATCCAGAAAGGAATGAATGGAAAAAGCAGCATGTCGTATCAATGGCGAATTCTAAAAACTTTTCATTCGTATTGGACCCGGCCCAAATTTTTGTTTGAATTGTTGGCTCGGAAAAAAAGAATTCAGTTGGGTTGAATTAATAAAGGGATAGAGCTTAGCTGCTCCAATTATAGGGAAACAAAAAGCAACGAGCTTTCATTTTTTATTTGAATGATTACCCCATCTAATTTTACGTTAAAAAAAAATTAGTGCTTGCTGTGGAAAAAGTTTTTCCCACGAATGGATTTTGGATTTTTGTTATGAGTCCTAACTATTAGCTATTCTCAATTCTGGGGTAGCGATAAATGTGTAGAAGAAAGAGTATATTGATAAAGATATTTTTTTCCAAAATCAAAAGAGCGATTGGTCCGAAAAATAAAGGATTTCTAACTAGCTTGTTGTCCTCGAACAATTAGATGGACCAAGCGAGGAGAGATAGTCCATTGATGGTTTTTACTTGTTTTCTAGGTATATATATATTCATAATTTGTTTTTTATTTGAATTCGAATATATAATAGAATACCCTGTTTTGACTGTATCGCACTATGTAGCATTTGATAATCCAATGAATCTCCGATCCTTTGACCAAATCGAATTTCTAAAATGAAGGAATATCAAGTATTATTAGAACGAGATAGATCTCGCCAACAGGACTTCCTATACCCACTTATTTTTAGGGAGTATGTTTATGGACTTGCTTATAGTCATGATTTTAATAGATCTACATTTGTGGAAAATGTAGGTTATGACAAGAAATATAGTTTACTAATTGTAAAACGTTTAATTACTCGAATGTATCAACAGAATCATTTGATCATTTCTGCTAATGATTCTAAGAAAAATCCATTTTTGGGGTATAATAAGAATTTTTATTCTCAAATAATATCGGAGGGTTTTGCCATCGTCGTGGAAATTCCATTTTTCCTACAATTTAGCTCTTCCTTAGAGGAGGCAGATATCGTAAAATCTTATAAAAATTTGCGATCAATTCATTCCGTTTTTCCCTTTTTGGAGGATAAATTTCCATATTTAAATTATGTGTCAGATATACGAATACCCTATCCTATCCATCTGGAAATCTTAGTTCAAATCCTTCGATACTGGGTGAAAGATGCCCCTTTTTTTCATTTATTACGGTTGTTTCTTTATAATTTTTGTAATAGGAATAGTTTTCTTACTCCAAAAAAATCGATTTCTACTTTTTCAAAAAGTAATCCGAGATTATTCTTATTCCTCTATAATTTTTATGTATGTGAATATGAATCTATCTTCCTTTTTCTACGTAAAAAATCCTCTCATTTACGATTAAAATCTTTTAGCGTTTTTTTTGAGCGAATCTTTTTTTATGCAAAAAGAGAACATCTTGTAGAAGTTTTTGCTAAGGATTTTTCGTCTACCGTAACATTCTTCAAGGATCCGCTCTTTCATTATGTTAGATATCAAGGAAAATCCATTCTGGCTTCAAAGAATGCG